TTCCTAAGCGGAGACAGAATAAAACGTCCATAATAAAGACGCTTACTATCTGCTCTTGATTCAACACACTTCCACTGTAGTGTCCGAGTAGATACTGTGACTTTCTCTCGAACCATAGTAATATTATTTGATCAGATCATTGAATCATTTATTTCTCTTGAAATCTCGTCAGTGTTTAGTTCTACACACGCCTTTTTTTCGGGGGTCTACAGCCATTATGTGGCATCGGGGTTACATCTCGTACGAAACTTAATAGTATACCGCTTCTACGAATAGCTCGTAATGCTGCATCTCTTCCAAGACCGGGACCTTTTATCATAACTTCTGCTCGTTGCATACCTTGATCCACTGCTGTACGCATAGCATTTCCTGCTGCGGTTTGAGCAGCAAATGGTGTTCCTCTTCTTGTACCCCTGAATCCACAAGTACCGGCCGAGGACCAAGAAACTACCCGACCCCTTACATCTGTAACAGTCACAATGGTATTGTTGAAACTTGCTTGAACATGAATAACTCCCTTTGGAATTCTGCGTCCACTCTTACGTGAGCTAAGACGCCCGGTTTTGCGTGAACCAATTTTTTGTATAGGTTTTGCCATATTTTATCATCTCATAAATATGAGTCAGAGGTATATGGATATATCCATTTCATGTCAAAACGAATCCTTTATTTTTATTTGTCCTTAGGGTTCTTTAGAGAGTTATTTTCGAAAGATTAGCCTTGTCTTTGCTTATGTCTCGGGTTGGAACAAATTACTATAATTCGGCCGCGCCTGCGGATCAGTCGACAGTTTTCACAAATTTTACGAACAGAGGCTCTTATTTTCATATTTTTCATTCCTTACCTTAATTATGAATTGATTCTTGGAAGAAACTAAGTTTCCTGAAATTTGGAATCTGAAATTGTATCCTCCCGAAAATAATGTTGAAGGGTAAAATAAAAAACCATCTAATCGATCGAATCCTTCGAATCCTTATTGCGAATTCTATAAATTATGCGTCCTCTAGTTGAATCATAACGACTTACTTCAATTTTGACTCTATCTCCTGGTAGGATCCGTATAAAACTACGCCGGATCCTTCCTGAAACATAACCTAGAATTAGGTCATCATTATCTAAACGAACCCGGAACATACCATTGGGAAGTGATTCAGTAATTAAACCTTCATGAACCCACTTTTGTTCTGTCATTTGAGGTAAAACCTCCTTGGTGTATCAACTGATGGAGGAAGAGTGATATTAGACAACCCTTTCTTGCGCTTTTTTTTTCACAAATAAGAGGTTTCAGATCTAATTCGGATATTAGAAGGATTACCATATATAACACAAAATTTCTCCGCCAATTCTTTCTAGTCGAGCCTCTCGGTCTGTCATTATACCTTGAGAAGTAGAAAGGATTACAATTCCCATCCCACCTAAAATTCTGGGAATGCGTTGGTAGTTAGAATAGATTCGTAGACCGGGTCGACTTATCCTTTTTAAATTTAAAACAGTTCTATATCGTCCTTTACTATTTCTTCTATGTTGAAGGGTTAAAACCAAAAAAGATTTTTTGTTTTCCCGATGTTTCCTCACATTTTGGATAAAACCTTCTCGTAAAAGTATTTTAACAATGTTTTCAGTGATGTTAGTAGATGCTATTCGAACTGTTCCTTTTCTATTCATGTCAGCATTTCGTATAGAAGTTATTATATCAGCAATAGTGTCTCTACCCATGATGAACTAAAATTAGTGGTTTCTCAAAATTTGGATATAATAAACATGCTCTTTTAAAATTATTAAAGGTATATACGTGAGACATAATCTACTAATAATTAATCGATTTCATTCAAGTCAATTTTACTATAACTATCTCGCGATTTTGTTTTATAATACCTCGGGGGCTAATGAAACTATTTTAGTAAAATTTAACTGTCTCAATTCTCGTGCAATCGCACCAAAAATTCTCGTTCCTTTAGGATTTCCTTCTTGATCAATGACAACTGCAGCATTGTCATCATATCGTATTATCATACCGTTATCACGTTTGAGTTCTTTACAAGTACGTACAATTACAGCTCTGATCACTTCGGATCTTTCTAGAGGCATATTTGGTACTGCTTCTTTGATCACAGCAACAATAATGTCACCAATATGAGCATATCGGCGATTACTAGCTCCTATGATTCGAATACACATCAATTTTCGCGCCCCGCTGTTGTCCGCTACATTCAAAAGGGTCTGGGGTTGGATCATATCATTTTTTAATCTATTTTAAAAATTTTAAAATGCAAAAGGGGCGCAGAAAAAAAAAAGAAATATTTTTTGTCCAAAAAAGAAACCCGCAATTGTTTTTTGTTAGTCCAAAGGAAAGAAAGACTTCTTGCCTTTCATTTTACATTTCTATTCCGAAAGAATAAATTGAGTTTGTATAGGCATTTTGGATGCTGCTATTTGAATAGCTTTTCTAGCTACATTTTCCGCTACTCCCCCTATTTCATAAAGTATCCTACCCGGTTTAACGACAGCTACCCAATATTCGGGGGATCCCTTACCCGACCCCATACGTGTTTCTGCAGGTCTTACTGTAACTGGTTTATCTGGAAATATACGTACCCATATTTTTCCACCACGACGTACATTTCGTGTCATTGCTCGTCTCCCTGCTTCTATTTGTCTAGATGTGATCCAAGTAGGTTCAAGTGCCTGAAGAGCATATCTACCGAAACAAAGACTATTACCTCTATAAGATATTCCTTTCATTCTTCCTCGATGTTGTTTACGAAATCTGGTTCTTTTGGGGTTATAGTTGATGGTTGTTTCGCAATTCCATCTCTACTCCAGAACTGGACATGAGAGTTTCTTCTCATCCAGCTCCTCGCGAATCAAAAGAAAAGATTGATAAATAGTAAATTTATATATCCATCTATGTAAGTAATGAAAAATACACTGAATCCATGGATTCTTTCAAATTTTATCTAGTTTATTTCAAATTCTTCTAGACTTTTTTTGCTATATAACTAAATATATATATTTATAGTTATAGATAATTCGAGTTTTTATGGATCATCTTTTTTTTATAGCCTAACGAATTTTTACTTTCCGTTTCTTTTTATCGTATCGGATCGCTTAAAATTGAACAAGCCAATAAAATCAAATTTTCGCGGGCGAATATTTACTCTTTCAATATCTAGTTCAGTTGTTGGGTTAGCCTAGTACTTTTCAGAATCAATGAAAAGGTTCCTGGTTCGTTCCGCCATCCCACCCAATGAATAATTAGGATTCATGTTCAAGAGAATCTTATGCATTCATGGGTTCCGTCGTTCCCATCGCTTCTCTCTTAATGGTTAGGTCTGAATTTTACAATGGAGCTTTTCGTAGACTTTGTTCTTGAGTCAATCCTCTTAATCTTTCTTGGCTCGAAGCTCTTTTTGTTGTTCTATCAACAAATTAGGGATGAATCTCAATATTGATGCTTTATTAGATACATTGTTTTTTCTGCGATTATTTAGAGACCTTACATATTAGATTGGAATCATATATCATTGCTATTTTTTCTCTCTTTCTCTCACCATTCCACTTATCCACATCCTTAGTAAATTGCGCTTTACAACTTAAACCCATAATCCGATTTGTTTTTCTGTTTATGCAACAAAAGAGTTCAGTTGCTACAATGATATGACCAATAGATCCTATCGGAACTGTTTCTTTTGATCCAGATAATGCGAAGCGATGAGTTGGTTATTAGTTCTATAGTTCTTAGTTGATACTATGGATCAGTCTTTTTGTTTTTTTTTTTTTGATAACCTTAAAAAAATCAACGAGTCACACACTAAGCATAGCAATTATATCAAATGGTTAATCTACTTTTTATTCAACCCTATAGAATTGTCGAAGTTTTTCTTTTTGTTTGGCTTGATTAGACAAAGAATGAAATCATTTTTTCTTCAATCATTAGTATAGAACAGAAACGAAACTGAAGGTTTATTAGGCTTCGTCTAGAAATATCCAAATTTTGATCCCTAATACCCCATAGATAGTTCGAACTGGATAGGAACAATAATCAATTTTTGCTCGAATTGTTTGTAGGGGAACCCTACCTTCTCGGATCCATTCAACACGTGCAATTTCTTTTCCGTCAATACGACCTGCAATTTGTATTTGAATTCCTTTTGTATCTGCCTGTTCAGTTAATTCAATAGCTTTTTTCATCGCCTTACGAAATGAAACTCTATTTTTTAATTGTCCAGCTATAAATTCTGCAAGAATGTTAGGGTTTCCATAAGGTTTTGCAATTCTTGTAATAGAAATGTTGAGTTTACGGTTTACACAATTTAATTCTTTTTGTACATTTATCTGTAATTCTTCGAGTCTGCGTGATTTACCTTCTATTAATAACTTCGGGAATCCCATATAGATTATGATTTGAATCAGATCTATTCTTTTTTGAATCTCTATATGTGCAATTCCCTCGACACCAGAAGTTATTCTCATATTTTTTTGTACATAATTTTTGATAAAATCCCGTATTTTTTTATCTTCTTGTAAACCTTCAGAATAATTTTTTGCTTGTGTAAACCAAAGGGAATGATGACTTTGGGTTGTACCAAGTCTGAAACCAAGTGGATTTATTTTTTGTCCCATGCTCCCTCACTACTATACATATCAAGATACGACATATTCGTGTATTTATTTATATACATTCTTTTTTTTTTACCATAAGATATATTTTTTATTAATCATATTAATTCTATTTAATTTATAGATAATTATAATCGTATTCTTCAGGTATGGATATATCTTTCACCACAATGGTTATATGACAAGTAGGTCGTTTTATCGGATAACCACGTCCTCGAGCTCGGGGTTTTAATTTTTTTACAGTAGTACCTTCGTTAACTTCGGCTTTACTAATAATTAACTCTCCTTTCTTGAAATCCATATTGTGACTAGCATTTGCTGCAGCAGAATAAACTAATTTAAAAATAGGATAACATGCTCGATAAGGCATGAGTTCTAGT